TTCAATCAAGCCCCCTGTTGGTGTCCTTTCACCCCTCTGCCTACCCCGAGCTGTAGAGCCTTTCTTAGGTTGAATGCCAGAACACGTAAGATTCTATCTGATCTGCCTGCCCGGTGGTTTTGGTGGATGAAGTAGTGAGGTAGTGGGAAGTCAGTTAGGGGAATCCATATCAGCGATCGTACCGTCATTACTTTTACTTTTTGAAATTCTACTTAATCAATTGAATCAATACCTATTCCTATTATTAATACTTTTTTTCAAGACATTTCGAAGGAATGTTGGTTATAGCTCATATTAAAAGACATAAAAATCATACATGCAGGAGGTAATTCAAAACGTGAAAAAAACTATGAGTGACAGAAGGAATGTACCAAAAATTAATCCAAATAAATAAGAAGGTATCCTACCTCCCTCCATCTGTTTGAGATTTTCTCCTCCAAAGAGGATTGAGATACCAACTCCATTGACAGCTCCGTCTATTACCCATTCGTCGAGAAAAAAACCTATCTTAGCTAGTATTCGTATACCTCCAACGAAAATGATATCGTAATAACCATCTATATATCCTCGGAAAAATGACCAATTATATATGAAATGGAGAAAGGGGTTCCCTCCTTCTTCTTCTAATAAGGGTTCGAAATTATCCCGTATATTCCGGGAATGGAAAGGGATAGGTCCATATAGGAAATAAGCAATAAAAAGTCCGGACAAAGCTATACCAACCGAAGCTATTGCATTCGATAGAAACTTCAACCAATTTTCTTTATAAATTACTTCATAGGGACCATTGATTAATGGATATAGCCAATGAGACAAGGGATCAGGATTCAATTGTCCCTGCAAAGTAGGAACTCCTATAAATCCGGAAAATAAAGTGGGTACTGCTAGTACAAGTAGAGGAAATAGCATTATTTTATCTGATTCTTTAGGATACAAACTATATCTCGCCCGGGCATCATCTCTTTCCATATTTATTCTGCTGTCTGCAAATAGTGGGATAGGCCTTTTTTCTTTCCTATCCAACTTTGTTACCCCCGAAACAAGAAAAGATTCTTTGAAGGAATTGGCTCTGAAATTGCCTTCGAAAGTGATGAAATATATACGAAACATATAAAATGCAGTTAATCCGGCCGTGATCCAAGCTATCCATCCAATAACTGGGAAATACAACCAACTATCTGCAAGAATCTCATCCTTAGACCAAAAACAAGCGAGAGGCGGAATACCACAGAGAGAAAGTGTACCTATAAGAAAAGTTGTCCCTGTAATTGGCATATGTTTTCTCAAACCACCCATAAAAGCCATATTTTGACTCTTACCGGGGGAATATCCAACAATTGGTTCCATAGAATGAATGATGGATCCGGATCCGAGAAATAATAAAGCTTTGGAATAAGCGTGTGTGATTAAATGAAATAGACCGGCTTTGTAGGAACCTATACCTAGAGCTAGCATCATATAGCCTAATTGAGACATAGTAGAATAAGCTAAACCTTTTTTAATATCTCTTTGAGCAAGAGCTATAGTAGCTCCTAATAGAGCCGTTGCTGCACCTGTCCAAGAAATTACACCCATTACGAGAGGTAAAGCCTGAAAAAGAGGAAATAAGCGAGCTACGAGAAAAATACCTGCTGCTACCATAGTAGCAGCATGAATAAGGGCAGAAATAGGAGTAGGTCCCTCCATAGCGTCGGGTAACCATACATGAAGCGGAAATTGCGCGGATTTAGCTACTGGACCTAAAAATAGTAAAAGAGCGCACGGAGTAGCAAACCATAAGCTAACTTCGTTATTAGCAAGCAATTCATTGAATCGTTCGAACAATGCTTCGAATTCGAAACTACCGGTTATCCAATAGAACCCTAAAATGCCTAGTAATAATCCGAAATCTCCTATACGATTGATTATAAAAGCCTTTTGACAAGCCTCAGCCGCACCGGGTCGGGTGAACCAAAAACCTATTAATAAGTAGGAGCACATTCCTACTAATTCCCAAAAGAAATAAATTTGTATTAGATTGGGACTAAGTACTAAGCCTAACATAGAAGCAGTGAAGAGACTCAAATATGCAAAGAATCTTACGTATCCTTGATCGTGGGACATGTAACTATCACTATAAATCATAACAAGAACTCCTATAGTAGTAATTAATACTAACATAATAGAAGTAAGTGGATCGATTAAGAGACCTACTTTAAAAACAATATTTTTGTCGGAGATCCAGGACCATAAGTATCGATAAATGGAATTACCTGTAATTTGTTGCCAAAAAATATCAAAAGAAATGGACATAGCTATACTTAATAATGAAATACTAGCAATAGCCCATACACGACGAAGACTTTTAGTTGATTTTGGGAAGAATAGCAGACCCAATCCTATTAAGATAGAGGCTAAAAATGGAAGGAAAGGTACAATCCAAATAAATTGATATATAAGTTCCATAAATGCTTTTTTTATATGAGAAAAAATATTCTTTTTCTTCATTTTTTACTAACAAAGGAAAAAATAAGTAAAAAATGGAGAGAGATAAAGTCTGGAATTTAGATCCTATTTGTCGGGGAATTCCATCAATCTATAATTTATTCCGACTACCTATTTTATTTTTTCTCGCTGTTCGGGCAAATAAGTAATAAATCGTAAAATGGGTTCAATAAATTTTTTGATCTCACCAAGTAATAAGATATTATATATAGTTTACGAACCAAGATATATATATATATATATTTTTTTTTCTTCCTCTATTAAGAATATTTCAAAGTTCTTCTGTAAAAGCTTTACAAAAATGAGATGAATTAGGGATACTCGGATTTTATTTCAGTTACGAAGGTCAAATCATCATTTTTCAATCTGTAATTATTTTTTCATTCACAAAAAATTCTGTAATGGGTACATACGCTATAATTGAAACGGGGGGTGAACAACTCCGAGTAGAACCGGGAAGATTTTATGATGTGCGTCGTTTCACCCCATCAAAACCAAATTTGTTAGGTCCTAATGCTAAAGTATTAATTTATCGAGTACTAATGATTCGTCATGAATCTATGATCAATATTGGACATCCTTGGTTGAGGGGTGCAGTAGTAAAGGGACGAATTTTACATTCTCGTCTTGGGGATAAAACTATTATTTACAAAATGCGTCCTAAGAAAAAGACACGACGTAAATCGGGACATCGACATAATTCAGCTCGATTTGTAGTAGATTCCATTCATCTAAACGGGGAAAAATTACATAAATAGGGATTGGAGGAAGGAATCCCATAAAGAAATAAGAATGTAAAACGAAAAATATTTTCAAAATTTAGAAATAAAAGGAATTTTTACTTATGGCAGTCCCAAAAAAGCGTACTTCTAGATCTAAGAAGAAAATTCGTAAAACAATATGGAGAGAGAAAGCCAATCAAGCTGGAGTAAAGGCTCTTTCCCTGGCTCGATCTATTTTGACTGGTCGTTCAAAGAGTTTTTGTTATGCGACGGTTTCTAAATCATCCAAATCCTCTGCATCTTCTGCATCTATTGATGAATCGAACGAATCATAGCATAAGCATAAATGGGGGAGGGTCAATCAAAAATGAAACGATAAAGAGGTTTATTGAATTTCTTTTACAAATGATAAATAAAAAAAAAGGAATGATCCAATCTTTTTATTCTTTATTTTCCCTAAAATTGACTAAAAAAATGACTACTAAAGAAATGACTGAGGGATTTAATCTTGGAATAAAATGAAATTCACTCCAGCCCCAGCTTTTTTATTTGTATCCATATCCGATGATTTTTCTTCACTTGGTGTTACTTCTCACACATAAAAAAGATAAAAATATTGGAACGTTTTGTTACAAATAACCGCGAAACCCGTAATCAAGTCGTAGTACTTTGGAACTAACTAACTGATTCTTGGTAGTTTATTACAAATCCTTTTTTGGTTCGATCAATTATTTAAGCTAAATATGAATTTCCCAGAGAATTACTTTGAATGCTATAGTAAGTAGACTTCTCCCTATTTTGGTCCCTTCATTTCAATGCACAATAACTTATTTGGCTACTATATGTAGTAGCGAGAAAGGTTGGATCCTATTCGTTTTTTTAATTGTGTAAATGACTCCCATCCAATCAATCAAAAGTTGATTTTTTTTATATCTTTATTCCAGTGCGTACTGTGTAACTGGTTCTAGTAATATCTAGTATTGCAAAAAAAAAATGAAGTTATTTATGTACTTGTTCCTCATAAACTCAGATAATATGATTATCGAGGTGCTATTATTGGCACTCCTAATCATCTATTTGTAATGAATCAAACTCAACTATGGGGAGGCAATCCTCATTGCATGAATGGTAGAAAAAAATATTAAGGAAGGGAAAAAAGAAAAAAAGAAGAGATAGTTTCATTTAATAAAAAGAAGATGGAACTATCTCGGATATTCAAAAAGAGACATTTTTTTCCAATCAATACTATTTCTTCGTTCTGGAAGAAATAGTATTAATTAAAAAAAAAGAAAAGAAAAAAAAATATATATATATATATATTTTTTTCGTGAAATAGAAAAAAAATAGTTGAACCTTCTGTATTTCTATCGGAACAGCGGGATTTGAACCCACGACCTCCATCACCCCAAGATGGCACGCTACCAAACTACGCTATGCTCCGTTTCATTACGATTAATACAATTCTATTTATAGAATTTGTATTTGTCGATCGAAAAAAGAATAATATAAATTTCCCCGATTTATTACGAAATATTGACCTCTTAACACAAAATATGTTATTATTTGTTCCAGTAAGCCGCCATGGTGAAATTGGTAGACACGCTGCTCTTAGGAAGCAGTGCTAACGCATCTCGGTTCGAATCCGAGTGGCGGCATTTTCAATAAAAAATATGAAATTCCAGCCTTTTTTTTTCCAATCTACTTCTGGTATTTAATGCATCTGTACCTAATCCATAATAAAATAAATAATTCTTTTTTTTCACCTCTTTTTTCTTCGAACAGTATAGAAAAAAACTCCACTATTTATCATGATATTTATAATTCTGGAACGTATATTAGCCCACACATCTTTTTTTCTTCTCTTTCTTATTACTCTTATTTTTTGGGGAAAAACAATCTATACCAGGAATGAAAAACTCGATCATTTTGGCAAGAAGGGTATGGTAATTGCCTATAGTTGTGTAACGGGATTCTCATTGAATCGTTGGATCTATTCTGGACATTTACCCTTAAGCAATCTGTATGAATCATCCATGTTTCTCTCGTGGAGTTTCTCTCTAATTCATATTATTTTAGAGGTTCGATCCCCAAATTTTTGGTTAGGTACAATCACTGCACCGAGTGCCATGCTAACTCATGCTTTTGCTACTTTGGGTATTCCTAAAGAAATGCAACAATCCGCGGTTTTAGTACCTGCTTTACAATCCAATTGGTTAATGATGCATGTGAGTATGATGATGCTCAGCTATGCAACTCTTTTACTCGGATCTTTATTAGCAATAGCTTTCTTATGTATAAGTTTTGAACGGAATACGGATTTTCCAGTATATTATTACGATACAAAACCATCAATTTTGTCTTTTTTACGGAGGGATATACATTCTTCAAATAGAGAAAAAAAGGGGAGTTATTTACAAAAAAAATTTTGTTTGTTATCTATAGATTACCGGAGATGGAGATTGACTCAGCAATTAGATCATTGGAGTTATCGAATTATTGGTTTAGGATTCCCTCTCCTAACTATAGGTATTCTTTCTGGGGCAGTATGGGCTAATGAAGCATGGGGTTCTTATTGGAGCTGGGATCCCAAAGAAACTTGGGCATTAATTACTTGGCTCATATTTGCGATTTATTTACATACTAGAATGAATAGAGGTTGGCAAGGTAGAAAATCAGCAATTGTAGCTTCTTTGGGATTTCTTATAATTTGGATTTGTTACTTAGGAGTTAATTCATTGGGAAGGGGTTTGCATAGTTATGGGTGGTTAATATAGTACACAATTAGGAGTAATTTATTGGGAAAAAAGATCAGGTATAAAGAAGTAATGAGTAGAATGACGGGATCGACGAAATAAAAAATGTAGAATGGGGAATTTCTCCCCATTTCAAATAGTGAAATGATATAGAAATACTTTTGTATCATTCCACTATTCGGAATAGATCGATCGAATTATTCAACAGTGGAGGAATCGTTACAAGAAATTCCAAGTTGGGTTACAATTTCCTTCTATATAGCTTTAAAAGCAATCTGAGATAGAATAGCATCTACTTCACCATTCCATAGAAATAAGACTAAATTGGGATAAATACCAATACCTATAATGGGAAGGAATAAACAAATTGAAATAAAAATTTCTCGTGGTCCTGCATCGGTCCTGGAGGAAGTGACAAATTCAGAAAGCTTATATCCATAAAACGTTTGGCGCAGCATGGATAATAAGTAAATAGGAGTTAATATTATTCCAATTGCTTCTATTATTGTAATAATTACTTTAAAAGTAAAAGAATTTTTTTGGTTAAGAACTATTCCCAAGAAAACCAGAAATTCTGCTACAAAACCACTCGTACCAGGTAATGCTAACGAAGCCATTGAGAAACTACTAAACATGGTAAATATCTTGGGCATATAAATAGCCGTTGCTCCCATTTTATGAAGAAAAAGGGTACGCGTCCTGTCGTAACTTGTTCCTGCTAGAAAAAAGAGTGCAGCACCAATTAGTCCATGAGAAATCATCTGTAAGATAGCTCCATTAAGACCTATATCTGTTATGGAACCGATCCCGATGAGTACAAAACCCATATGTGATACCGATGAATAAGCAATTCTTCTTTTTAAATTACGTTGACTAAAAGAAGTAAAAGCTGCATAAACAATTTGAATTGCTCCTATTACTACTAACCATGGAGCAAAAATGGAATGAGCATGAGGCAATAATTCCATATTGATTCGAATTATTCCATATCCTCCCATTTTTAGAAGTATTCCGGCTAAAAGCATGCATGTACTGTAATGTGCCTCTCCATGAGTATCAGGTAGCCAAGTATGGAAGGGAATTATTGGTAATTTAACGGCATAAGCTACGGAGAAACTTAAATATAATATTATTTCTAATTCTGTGGGGTAAGATTTATTAGCCAAAATTTGAAAATCCAGTGTTGGTTCATTAGATCCATAGAGTCCCATGGTTAAGGCTCCTATGAAAATGAAGATAGAACCACCGGCGGTATACAAAATAAATTTTGTAGCAGCATAGAGACGTCTCTTTCCTCCCCACATAGATAAGAGTAAATAAATTGGGATCAATTCTAGTTCCCACATAAAAAAGAAAAGTAAAAGATCTTGAGAAGCAAATAATCCTATTTGACCACTGTACATGGCTAGCATCAAAAAATGGAATAATCGTGGATTCCGGGTAACTGGCCAAGCTGCTAGAGTAGCTAGAGTAGTGATAAATCCCGTTAATAGAATAAGCCCGATGGAGAGTCCATCGATCCCTAATCTCCAGTGGAAATCTAAGAAATGAATCCAGTTATAATCTTCCCTCAATTGAATGATTCGATTGCTGGGGTCGAAATGATAACAAAAAATATATGTTATTAGAAGAAACTCCACTAAGCAAATACCTAGAGTGTACCAACGAATAATACTATTTCCTTTATTGGGAAAAAATGGAATTAAAGAGCCTGCAGATATGGGTAAAAAAACAATTATTGTTAACCAAGGGAAATTGCTCATGATGAAGATAAAAGAAACTTTAAATGGGAAACCCATACTCGAATTTTTGAGTATGGGTTAGGAAGAGAAGGAAACTGAATGAGAGATAGGGGGAAGAAGAAATAGAAGAAGAAATTCTTTTTTTCTATATACTTATAGACCCATACTGCGCCTAGTTTCAGGTCCCAAATAGACACGTACACTTAAAAAATCTGTTGGACAAGCAGATTCACATCTTTTGCAACCCACACAGTCTTCCGTTCTCGGAGCGGAAGCAATTTGATTGGCTTTACATCCATCCCAAGGTATCATTTCTAATACATCTGTAGGACAAGCTCTTACGCATTGGGTACAACCAATACATGTATCATAAATTTTTACTGAATGTGCCATTGGTTCTTCAAACTCCAAATTGGTTGTCGAAAGCCCTGAATTAAATAGGATTTATACACATTTATATGTAATACATATTATTATATGGTTATACGTACTAATTACAAATACTTCTTTTTAATGGAAGTAGAATAATAGTAGGTAGAACTTCAATTTCTTTTTCAGCTTTCTCAAATATGTCTCGGTCATTTTACCTACTATTGGGAATCTTTCATTGTTTCATCCGATGTAAAATGAATAGATCCCCTCCCCCTGTTGCTTAAGAAAAAAATATATATATATGAATCGCCCAATTTCGTTTCAATGGATCAATTACCACTTCAATAAATCCAATTGATCGATACGGGTTGATCCTCTATTACGATGAATAGCTAAAACGATAGCTAATCCAATAGCTGCTTCAGCTGCTGCAATAGCTATAACAAAAATTGAAAATATTTCTCCTTTTAGTTGTTCAGTATCGAAATAATTGGAAAATGTCACAAGATTTATATTAACAGCATTAAAAAGTAGCTCAAGACACATGAGTGCTCTAACCATATTTCGACTCGTAATTAATCCGAAGATACCGATACAAAACAAATAGGCACCTAAATTAAGTGCATGTTCTAGCATAATGAATGAACTCCCCATATACTTTCATTTATTAGGAAAAAAAGAAAAAGAAAAAGGGAAATAAGAAGAATATCTCATAGTACTCTCAGGAGGTAGGAAAATCCTCCTTAGCTTGTAGGGCTTGACTCTTTACTCGCATTTCAAGTATCTTTTCCCGACGAGCTACAGTAATAGCTCCTATTAGAGCAACTAAAAGAATTATAGAAAGAAGTTCAAATGGAAGCAAAAATTCGGTTAGTAAGAGATACCCAATACGTTGAATATTTCCTCCCAAATCTTGTTCTACGATATTATTTGATTGTGTAACCAAATAGATTTCGGACCATGATGTATCTGAAATCGTAGTAATTAATAAGAAAAAAAGACCTGTACAGGCTGCGCACGTTATTCCATCTCCCGTGGTCCAAGACGGAAAAAAATTGAAAGATTGTGGCTTATTTATTAGCATGACGGCAAATACAATTAAGATATTTATAGCTCCTACATAAATGAGGATTTGCGCAGTAGCTACAAAATCGGCATTCAGTAAGAGATACAGGAGGGATATGCAAACAAAGACTAGCGCTAAAAAAAAAGCGGAATAAACAATATTAGTCAGTATTACTACCCCCAGACTTCCTAGTATGAGACCTACTTCTAGAAAGAGAAAAAGAATTTCATGGAGTGATTCGGTCGACTTTATTATATTCACGATAAATTCAAGTCCTATTTCTATCTATTATTTCTATTTATCAACCCCGAAGGATAATTTATTTATGTCTACTTACTCGGTGAAAGGAATTTGGGGATGATATGGAGTATATATAATTCTAAAAAAAATAAATGGAATTTAATCTACAAATTTTGTGATACTTCTCGAATTGGAGTGTCCTTCCATAACCCCTTTGGCTAGATGAGTTAAACTCGGAATAGTATGAATCGCAGAATCTTCGATTACGGATATAGGTAAGCGTCCTAAAGCAATTTGATCATAATTTAATTCGTGACGATCATAAATGGAAAGTTCATATTCTTCAGTCATCGATAAACAATTCGTGGGACAATATTCGACACAGTTTCCGCAGAAGATACAAACGCCGAAATCAATACTATAACTTTTTAATTGTTTTTTCCTCTTATTCTTTCTTAATTTCCAATCAACAACAGGTAAGTTAATCGGACATACACGGACACATACTTCGCAAGCAATACACTTATCAAATTCAAAATGAATACGTCCACGAAATCTTTCTGATGGAATCAATTTCTCATAAGGGTATTGAATAGTCATAGGTAAACGATTCATATGATCCAGGGTCACTACGAAACCCTGACCAATGTACCTTGCGGCTTGTATTGCTTGTTCACTATAATTCTGAAGTCCATTCACCATAGTAAACATGTGTTAGATATCCCTAAGTAAATTATTTATTGTGTATTTCTTAATTAACGGATCGAATAAATATATATATGAAAGAGATATTTCGGAATATTCGTACAACTTATTCCAACTACTTTATAGCGAAAAAACCTGGAAAGAGGCTGTCAATAATAAATTACCTAAAGCAATGGGCAAGAGAAATTTCCAACCAAGATCTAATAATTGATCTATTCTTACTCTGGGTAATGTCCATCTCGTCATGATAGAAATAAATAGAAAAAAATAAGCTTTAGCTAATGTAATAAAAATTCCTACAATTATATCAACAACTTGACCAGTTCCATTACTAAAAATTGAATTGGAATGATCAGAAATTGAGACAAATGAGACGGGGGAGTGCCATCCACCTAAATAAAGAATTGTTACAAATAATGAGGAGGCTAATAAATTCAGATAGGAAGCAACATAAAATAACCCAAATTTTATACCTGAATATTCAGTTTGGTAACCCGCGACCAATTCTTCTTCTGCTTCTGGTAAATCAAAAGGTAATCTCTCGCACTCTGCTAGGGAAGCTATGAAAAAAGCTATAAAACCAATAGGTTGACGCCACAAATTCCATCCCCAAAAACCATATTTAGACTGTGTTTCGACTATATCAACCGTACTTAAGCTGTTAGATAATTATAGTCGATGTTAATATTATTATTAATACCTCTATTTCAAAACCGTACATGAAACTTTAGCGTCATACGGCTCCTCAGTGGTTATTGGAACAAAATTTCGAGTCTTTTTTTTTTTTACGAAATTGGCACTGAAAAAAATTTATTTTTTTATTCCCCACCTAACCAATGAGATTCCGTCTGCTACGGCAGTAAAAGCTTCTGAATCCATCTCAGCCTTTACAATTATTTATTGGTACTAACTCAGATCTTTCTTTTGTTCGAAACTTTTATTTTGTAATAAAAAATTGCAATAATTTTTCTTTCTCCGAACCAGGGATAGAAAATACACCAGTTTTTTATAAAAAATATCGATCATTCATTTGTTTTTCATGAAAGGTGAGAATCGCAGAAAGGTTTACTTCGTTCCCGATAGTCATTCTTTTTTTAGTAAATAGGGATATACTTCGGATTGGAATTCTAAGGAAGTACTTTTTGGTCATTTCTACCAATGCCAAAACCTTATTCTGTTTTGATAAATATCTATAAAAAGAGTTTTTCCTCTTTACTAATCCTTTTTGTATTTTTGTGCCCCTAACCATTTACTTTTGCTCAAATAAAAGTATGGCAGTAATCACTTCATACATTTTTTCTTTTGCTCCCGCTATCAGATTTTGATAACCACTCCTAAATCTGGGGTACACAGTTTACACCGGTTTTGCATGCTTTCACTCCTGTACATAGAGGATGGGACTTGAATCTATCACTGCAATTCAAGAAGCTGCTTGATCTTACCCATATGACTATCCAGTTTTTGAGTCGAGATGAGAAAGAGAGATTATCAACTCAAATTACTTTTTACTTCGAAAAACAAAAGTATATTTCAACGAATCGCACGTAGAGATATAGATAATACACATAAAGCTAAGGGAATTTCATAACTAATAGATTGAGCAGCAGCTCGCAGACCACCTAAAAAAGAGTATTTATTGTTTGATCCGTATCCTGCCATAAGAAGTCCGAGGGGAACAATACTACAAATGGCTATCCAGAAAAAGACACCAATACTAAGATCAGTTAAAATAATATGGTGGCCAAAGGGAATCACCAGATAACTCAGAAATACTGGTATGACTACAATGGCAGGTCCAATATGAAATAACCAAGTGTCTCCTCTAGACGGAATAATATCTTCTTTTAATAAGAGTTTAGTCCCATCCGCTAAAGCTTGGATAATGCCTAAAGGACCAGCATATTCAGGTCCAATACGCTGTTGTATTCCTGCGGATATTTTCCTTTCGAGCCATACCAATACTAATACTCCTATTGTGACTCCTAATATAAGAGTAAGAATGGACAGAATAATCCAGATAAAACTAAAAAATTCTTTCGGTAAATGAAATTCATCAAATAAATTCAGAATTTGTTCCTCGAAATTAGTATTAAAAATCATTTTAGCGATCAACCTCTCCCATAATAATATCTACACTACCTAAAATTGTCATAATATCTGCCAATTTCATTCCTTTTACCAATTGAGGAAGAATCTGTAGATTGATAAAACCAGGTGGACGAATTTTCCATCTCCAGGGGAAGACACTATCATCTCCTATTAGGAAAATTCCCAATTCTCCTTTGGGAGCTTCTGCTCTAATATAATGTTCCTGCTTAGGTAATTTAAACGTAGGAGAGGGCTTTTTACTAATAAATTGATATTCAAAATCATTCCATTCCGAATTTTTTCCCCGATGAAGTCGTCGAGCCTCTAAATTTTCGAAAGGCCCCCCCGGTATTATTTTCAAAGCTTGTTGAATTATTTTGACCGATTCCCTCATTTCTCCAATTCGTACCAAATAACGAGCTAATGAATCGCCTCCTATTTGCCATTGTATCTGCCAATCCAATTCATCGTAACACTCATAATGATCAACTTTGCGAAGATCCCATTTGACTCCTGAAGCTCGTAACATGGGTCCCGATAAACCCCAATTTATTGCTTCTTCCCTACCAATAATACCTATTCCCTCTACTCGTTTTAAAAAAATGGGATTCCGTGTAATAAGTTTTTCATATTCATCAATTTTTGGTAAGAAATAATCACAAAAATCTAGGCATTTATCTACCCAACCATAAGGCAAATCTACAGCTACTCCTCCAATACGAAAAAAATTATGCATCATTCGCATACCTGTGGCAGCTTCAAATAAATCATATATCATTTCTCTCTCTCTCAGAATATAAAAGAAAGGGGTTTGTGCACCAATATCAGCCATGAAAGGTCCGAGCCATAACAAATGGGAAGCTATGCGGCTCAACTCCAACATAATGATTCTTATATAACTAGCCCTTTTAGGAACTTGAATATTGGTCAATTTCTCCGGCGCATTTACAGTTACAGCCTCTGTAAACATTGTAGCTAAATAATCCCACCGTGTAACATAAGGAAGATATTGAATAACTGTTCTATTTTCAGCAATTTTCTCCATACCTCTATGTAAATAACCCAATACGGGTTCACAATCAATGACATCTTCACCATCTAAAGTAACAATAAGTCGAAGAACACCATGCATTGATGGATGCTGAGGACCCATACTTATTATCATGGGATTAGTTTTTGTAGCAAGCATGGTCATATGTAACTTTCCCTATTATATAAAAAAATGTTTCATTCCTTACTTACAAACAAAATTTGTCTGAGAAATGAAGAAAAAACTAACGAGTTTTTAATTTACGAATACCTAATTGATTAATTAAATCTTCGTAACATGCCGAATTTTTTTGGGATAAATAACCCAAAAGACGCTTGCGCTTCCCTAGAATTTTCCATAAACCTCTTTGGGATGAGTAATCCCTGCCGTGTAACTTTAAATGAAAGGTGAGTTTCGAAACCCGATTGGTTAGACTAGATATTTGAAACTCAACAGATCCCGTTTGTTTCTTAGAAATGAGAGATGGATCAATAAATACTTTTTTTGACATGGAGAAATTCGCTCCTAAATTAAATTCTTTTTTGAATAATCAATAACAGATTGTAGCTAATCAATAGTTTCTATCACTACAATTAACGATTTTTATTACAATCAATACTTCTTTCTGCAGGGAAGAGAAAGAAATAAAGCAATTAGAAGTCAAAAAAATGATGGACATTCTATTACCATTACATTACCACACAAAAAATTTATAAAAAGGACAAATAATGAGAAATTTTTGGTTGGTTATAACCAAGAATTTCTCACTATTCAAAGGGATTGTTCCCCCCCCTTCCTAATAAAATCCCGGGGCATACATACGAATTCTTAACATAGTAAATCGACTTCCATTACTTGTATTGAACCAAAATCTATTGATACATGCCAAATCCTCCAATCGGAAACTAGGCCATAGGAAACGTTTAATAATTAGATTCCGATTTTCATTCAGAATCCAATTTGATTTTATTAGTTCCCGGCAATCCTGTTTCTTTTTTCCAGATAAAAATCTATCTGATTTTGCTTCCCGACCCGAAGTTTTTTCTAAATAGAAACAATTTAATATTTTGAATTCTCTACGATGTCTCGGAAGGATAATATCTTCAAGACTCGATGTATTAATATTTGTTCCTTCATCATTATGGAGAAATTCTATATGTGCGATAGATTTATCAAAAAGATCTAAATCTGATTTTCTTTCGAATCTATTTCTAAATTTCGAGGGGGTACCCACCATTTTATACATCAAAATTTGATCATCCAATACCCGTGGTAAACGGTGTTCCGAATTAATCGTTAATTGATTTGTGCCCGTATCTCTGCAAAAAAGGAGACGGAACAAATCCAAATCTTCACGCATTTTAGCAGAAAGTGAAACAATATCTTCTTGATTTTGCATGAGAGTCATGAGGGAAGCCATATCTCCTAATTCTTTAAATTTTTTTTCCACATTTTTTGATCCCCATCTCCATTGACGAATAGTTTGATGACGTTCCCTCTCTCGAAGTGACTTTTCATTCCGAATATTCCTTTTATTTCTATCTTTTATCAGTGAAATATCGGGTACGTCCATTTCCCCAGTTCCATATACATAATTTTTCCCCAGAAATTCCGGGGTTAGCCGCGACATGAAAGCAGATTTGAAAAATATGTTTCTCTCTTTATCTGAATTGACTATCGAATAATTAGAATTTTCATTCTTTTTATCATAATTAATTGTTTGATACTCATGTATTTTATGGATATAACTACTAGATATAGTTTCTTCCCACTTCCTTCGTAATTTAGGAAGTTTCTCCACCTCCGATTTTCTCTCGGGATCGAGGTAACTAAAACATAAAATATTGTATTTGTATCGTTTATCAAATTTATCAGTTTGTTTCAATGAAGGATTCGTAGCTACTCTATAAGAAATTTTTTGCTGTTTATAAAAAAACAAGGATTTATCTTGTTCATAAAAATCATAAAACGGAATCTTTTTATTTTCCTTCCAGTGGTGAGTGACTCCACTTCTCCATTTAGATGGTGCTATTCCATACCATATCTGGGGAGATGTATCATATTTATTGAAAGTTTGTAACCACTCCTTCCAATTTATTTCTTCCAAATTCCTCGGTTCTTTAATAGAGAGGATTCCTTGTTCTTCTAAAAAATGTTTTATCCTTCTCTTTGTAATTGAGTTTGATGTCCAATTTCTTAATAAATATTCGAAATCAAACTTATTTATTACATCTATTTGCCGCATCTTATGAAACACATATGCCTGAGATATTGTTATAATATCTCGCCGATCCAATTTCGTTCCTGAATTCTGCGCTTTTTCATCGAAAGGATCTGAATGTTGATTAATGATTCGATCTTGTTGAGTGAATGTTACACGAAAAGTATTTAATTTTGAGTTATTAAATATCTCTCTATTGAAAAGGATAAAATTCCGTTTGAAATTAAATACGAATTGAATACTGGATCGAAGAAAATAAACATAATTTTTTTTTATTTTTCTTTTTATTCCATTCGAGATAATTCCCATAAAATGGGGCCATTTCTTGATTGATTTTATATTTATTCTATATAATCTTAGGATAAGTTGCTGAATCTCAATCAATTTATTTTTCTGTTCGAGTTTTTCCTTATAACTCCTCCCGTATTTTTCATTTTCATCTTCAAATTTATTGTAGGATTCTATCCCATCAAAAAAAATATTTTTGGTTATTTCTCCAATCTGATTATTTCTTAAATACTTCCTATTTTCTAATTTTTGGATATTGGTTGGGATTCTATATTTCATTTTATTTCCAAATTCTGGTGAAATTTTATCATCGGAATTAGATGCAGATCTAATCGATAATTTATCGAGAATTCCATCGTTCGCTCCGATTTCTATTTCATACCTATTATTGGGTTCGAGTCCAAACACATCATTTTTTCTATATTTATCAATTCGAGTATCTGATTCCGTCAAGGTTATATGTTTATTTACTATCGAAAAAAATTTGGAATAAACTTTAGAAATCTGAGTAGTTTTTGACAAAATATTTCTTTTCCATCTCCTTTTTAATTCCTTACTAATAGGTTTCCAAAAAGAAGGTTGCTTTTTCATATTTCCAAAAGGTAATTTAGTTTGGAAACCCCAGGCTGTTAAAAAACTATAATTAATTTTTTTCTTCCTTCTTATTCCTACTCCATTATTGAATGAAGTATGATCAGACAAAGTATTTGCAATTTTTTCCCCATTATTGAAAAAAGTAGAATCATCTATGTATTTTTTTCTCCCCCTACTTGTTTCGAATCGAGAATCACGCCAAGGTTTCAAACAAAAGGGGTATATTATTTTTATTTGAAGACCATCCCTAAGCCATTGTTCCGGTAATTCCTTCTCCGAAACTTCGGTACCATCATAAGTGCATTTTATATGAATTTCTTTATTCCATTCATTCCAATCTTCATTCCATTCAGGAATTTGAAACAATAATGAACGAACAATATTTTTAGAAATTATTAATATGGGTAATACTAAATATTTCCTGAGGTACGATTGGATAATCAATAACCAACTTCTTCCCCATTGAGCTAATGGAAAATCCCATCTATTTGCTATTGCGAGACGGTCCGCTCTTGTTCTTTTTGCGATAGGGCTATTCCTATTTGAATTCGAAAAATATATTGCTCTTTCCCTTATTTCTATAGAATCTTTAGAAGCATTTCTTACATTTTTTAAGTTTAATACATCGAAAGAGGATTGAAAGGAAAAATGTCTCTCATTTATTCTAAAAAAGAATGGAGAGTGCGTCTTAAGTTGTAGAATTTTCCATACCGGAATTTTACGTCTCCGGGCACGCATGGAACCTTTCACTAGTCTTCGACGAAAATCTGATTGTTGCGAAAAACGTCTCACAATTTTTCTTCTCTTATCTCTTCCTTTTATAAGATATCCCAAATTTTTTACTTTTCTTTGACGAATATCCGTAACTCCGATAGCTATAACGTCGAATTTATCGTTTCTTAGTTTCGAAGTCCATCGAGGTACTTCTTTATGAATTTCTTGAAGTTGGAATTTATTATGGAGGTATAGTGCCTTCACTAACAAAGATAAGATACTTCTCACTTGGGTTAAATTAGTCGAGAATAAATTCTTCCAAGAACGTTCAAGTGTTTGCCATTTTTCCCTTTCCAAATGATTAAAATAGAAAGTTCTTTGCCGAGCAGAAAGATTCGAGACGAGTTCCCAATTCAAATGAGATGCTCTAGTTGTCTTTCTATTAAAAAAATTTGTATTGCCAATTTTGGAGGAGAAATCTGAATAGTTCTTCTGATTATTTGAAGTTGCGGGTGCCTGTTCCTCCGAAAGACTCATTTGTTGCAAATTAGTTTCAAGTTTTCCATTCTTCGATCCTCGAATAAGCAAAACTAAAATACGACGAGCGTCTTTACTTAGGGGTTCCCACGGTGGGGGTAAATTTCTACGTCCAAATTCTCGCCATTGATCGGAAATCCAAAATTTGAGTTTATTATCTCCCTTCGAGAAATGTAATAATTTCCTATTCTTTTTCAGTTCATAAATCTCCTCCGTCAAAAGCCAAGGTGATTTCGATATCGCCATTTCCCCACGAAATGATCTATTTAAGAAAGGATCGTAAACCTTGGTTAAGGTATTCCCCTCATTAGTAGAAAATCCAGTTCTTTTTTCTATAGTATCTTTTATCGAAAATCCACCGTCTAAAGCCTCGATTCTATTCCCTAATTCCTGATACAAAATATCTTTTCTTTTTTTTTTTGTATCAATCCATTCGTCGTAAGAATCATCGGATAAAAAAGAATTACTCGGAATGTTTAAATATCTTTTCAAATCGTTTCCAAAAATAGATAAGCTTGGCAAAGCTGTAAAAGCTATTTTTTGTTTTCCATCGCTTAAACATATATCAAAAAAATATTGAGATACTTGTTTTTTTACGAGACCCTTATTACTGAATCGACTATTTTCGATATATCGCAATGGTCGATTCCATCGGCGATAATCGAAAAAAAAGGTAGGCCATACTCTATTTGACCATGACAATCCACCAACTTTCAATTGATTCATTCGGAATTCATCGTTGTTTACTTTTTTAGTAAGGAGAGGTACAGGAGCTCTGCCTAGGTGTAATAAGCAACAAGCTAAAATAATAATACTAAAAGTTCGATGAATCAGACGTTTCACCAAGAGATAAAATACGGGTGAATCACGTTCCACACGAACTAGGAGTAATTTGACTGAATTCAAAAAGAAAAGATGGCCACTTAACCAACCAAAGAAACAACTCGTAACAAATAGGAACTGATTGCTATGACGAAAGAGAAAGAGATTTACTAATCTTGCTAGTACGGGACTCGGTAAAAGAACAGGATTTAATAATTGGAGAATGAAACTATCCAAAAATATTTTATGAACCCGAGTATCACTAATTGAAGTTATGGGGCGCAGGGATTGATAATCCAAAAGATCTTTGGTTCGGTACCAATAAAATAGAATGTATGGTAAAACCAGCAAAGTGACTGTATGAGGTTTTACTAATATCATATAGAGGGGTGAATAATATATCGATAGAAATATTATTAATTGTCCTATAATCAAACCGCTTACAGCCGCAGTACCACTGAGATTTCCCTCTAAAAGAAAAGCTCTTATGGATAAGATTTGAGAAGGGCCAATAGGCAATGTTGTAAGAAATCCATAATATAGTCCAAATAAAATCAATGAACTTGAAATATTTATCCATGATAGTATTGGAGCCCATAGCACAGAAAGCAGTAAGGGAGTGTTTGTTATCATAATGAAATACCTTCCTCGAAAGCATAGGGGTGGAATAGAATAAAATTGATAAGTTTTTGGTATATACTAAGAAAAAAATCCAGTAAATTTAGAAGTATTTCATTGATCAGTAGGTTTTTTACCCACTGATCAATAAAAATGGTTGGACTATTTCAATAAATCAACTTCGATATTTTTGACATTGCGAAAAACTTCATTTCATTTTTATTTCTTTTCCCCTTTAATTAAACTGGTCCAACCCAAATCTTCTAAACTATTATTGCGTCGTAAGGGACGGGTAACCAGTTCAAGAACATCCCTTGCATTGGTAAATCCATGAATCTGAGCAAAAGTAAATTCAACAGACCATTTTGTGTTAATTCCTCTCGCTTCCAGAGGATTAGCATGAGCCATTCCAGTAATAGCTAGGTCAGGTTGTAACTCACGCATGCGCTGTATCTGATTGTAATTATCAGGTTTCTCCACAATTCGTGGCATAGGTACGCACATTTCTTTACATGTATTTTGTAGAAGTAACAATTCAGCGGCTTGATATCGTTTATCCAAATACGGAATACCAATCTCATAAACAATCATTCCGCATCGAATCAAAAACCTGGCGAGAGAAACTTCTAAGAGATTATCTCCCATAAAAAATACGGATTTTCCACGTACCAAATCGAGATAATCTCTCAAAGTTTCCCACATTTGTTGTTCTCTTTCTTCCAAACCTTGGGTTTCGATACCAAATACGGAACAAATTTTTTCGATCCAAGCGCGTGTTCCATCGGGACCAATAGGAAAGGGTGCTCCAATCAGTTTACATTTACGACGTCGCATTAGGGTTGTTGCTGTCCGACTTAAAAATGGATTAACCCCACACACATAAACTCCATCACCTAATGATGGAAGATCAGTATATCTCTGAGCGGGTAACCGACCCGATACTTGAATGGATTGACGTCTCAATTCTAAACTAAGTTGAGAAGCCACGGTAGAAGGTAAAGAACCAAAAAGGACTAATGGGGGATGCTTCTTTAAATTATTTATAGGTCCGGGGTTTACTCCTCCCTTCCTAAGGGGAAGGAGAGGAAAAAAATTTCGCATAGCTTGATCTTGTATAGTTTCCTCCCTCTGATCACCCAATAAACTTCGTTCTGGACAACGATGTGCCATAGCGGCTAAGACAGTATCTTCTCCTTGGGTAAAGGCATAGTCGAGTCCATTTGCTCTTGCTACCACAATAGGTATTCCAATTTCAGTTTCTAGTTTCGGTGCCATACCTTCCAAATCCATTTTTATTATTTCTGTGGTACAGGTACCGATCCATATAATAACACTTGGGTTTCGATCTTTTTTTATTTGTAGGCAAAGTCTCTTTAATTCTTGATAATCATTCAGTTGAGCCGAGATATCTCCTTCTTCCAATTCTGCCATAGCATAACGCGGTTCTGCAAAAATCATCACTCCGAGAGCATTTTGTAAAAAATAGCCGCACGTTTTTGTACCTACCACTAAAAAGAAACTATCTTCGATTTTTTGGTACAACCAAGCTACACAACTAATAGGACAGAAGGTATGGTAGTTACCTGTCTCGCATTCAAAAGTGAGAGTTTCAGATATGTTAATTGACATAGATATAATTCCTTGACTGATAGACTAAATAAATTGGATCTCAAATGATCGTAAAATCAAGTAAATTTTCCTGATTTAACTCCCTCTTTTCAATAGGATTTAGGTAAAAGTCGGAGAGTAAACTAAATAATTCTCGATCCGGAACTTCTCTTGGTACAATTCCTTCTGGTTGAGATAAAATTTGATCTGCTATATTGAGATAGAATTCACAAACATAGTTAAGAGAAGGTTGAGATTCAACCATTTCAAATAATGTCTTACCTTTTACTCTAGATACTCGAATGTCTTCAATGAGAGGTAATACTTCTAATACAGGCATTGGACAAGCTTCTACGTATTTATCAATCAAATCTCTCTTGGATGTGCGATTCCCCACCAAGCCTGCTAATCGGAGTGGATGTGTACGAGCTTTTTCTCTAACAGAAGCAGCAATACGATTAGCTGCGAACAGTGCATCAAATCCGTTATCTGTTATGATGATGCAATAATCAGCATAATTCAATGGAGCGGCGAAACCCCCACAGACTACGTCACCTAATACATCGAATAAAATAATATCATATTCATAAAAGGCATTTAGTTCTTTCAATAATTTGACGGTTTCTCCCACGACGTATCCCCCACATCCAGCTCCTGCGGGTGGTCCCCCCGCTTCTACGCAATCGACTCCTCCGTAACCTTTGTAAATAACATCTTCCGGCCAAACATCTTCGTAGTGATAATCTTTCGACTGTAAAGTATCTATAATGGTAGGTATCAAGAATCCCGTGAGGGTAAAAGTACTATCATGTTTAGGATCACATCCGATCTGTAAGACTCTTTTGCCACGTCTTGCTAAAGCAATGGAAATATTACAACTAGTTGTTGATTTACCGATTCCACCCTTTCCATAAACTGCTATTTTCACGTGAAATATCTCCTGGTATTTGTTTTATTTACAGTTCGTAGCTAAAAATGACCATTCTGTTGTTTCTTACTCCATAATAACACACTGTGAGCTATAACCAACATTCCTTCGAAATGTCTTGAAAAAAAGTATTAATAATAGGAATAGGTATAGGTATTGATTCAATTGATTAAGTAGAATTTCAAAAAGTAAAAGTAATGACGGTACGATCGCTGATATGGATTCCCCTAACTGACTTCCCACTACCTCACTACTTCATCCACCAAAACCACCGGGCAGGCAGATCAGATAGAATCTTACGTGTTCTGGCATTCAACCTAAGAAAGGCTCTACAGCTCGGGGTAGGCAGAGGGGTGAAAGGACACCAACAGGGGGCTTGATTGAAAGAAATTCCGTCATTGAGTAGCAGTTCCAAGTGCTTGCTATAATGTCTGACTCAGATAAGGAGTTGGAAAGATGATAGGTAAAGGAGGTTATTGAGACCATCTCACCATTATCTGCTAGCTTTTGGGAAAAAAAAAATGCCCCGTTGTCGTTCGCAAGGATGGAGAGGTCTTTGTTGCCCTTCGGTAGAGTGAGTATACTTAGCAAACCGGCGGGATTGCAGCACCGTGGAAATCGATTGATCAATATGCATCGAGGAGACAGTGGAGAAGATCATGGTGATGGTTGACCGCCTCCCTTTGTCCCGGAGGCGCTCTCCGGGGAGGCGGAGGGGATTGCTATCGCTATCTCTTTTTTGTATAATAGAGGGTAGGGTGTACGCAAAGTGAGTTCCCAGAGTTCCGAAGCTTTGGGTTTTTCAACGGTTCATGCACCATAGGTAGGTCGGTTTAAAGAGCAAGAGTCTTTGAATATAAGATGAAACTCTCCGCATTGTTCCTCAGTAGCTCAGTGGTAGAGCGGTCGGCTGTTAACCGATTGGTCGTAGGTTCAAATCCTACCTGGGGAGATCCATCTTTTTTTAG